AGGATTAACCGAGGCTGTTCAAACAGGCATAGGGCAACTAGACGGTATTAACGTAGCAATTGCGGTTATGGATTTTCAGTTTATGGGGGGTAGTATGGGATCCGTCGTCGGGGAGAAAATTACCCGTTTGATTGAATACGCTACTAAAGAATTTCTACCTCTTATTATAGTGTGTGCTTCCGGAGGGGCACGCATGCAAGAAGGAAGTTTGAGCTTGATGCAAATGGCTAAAATATCTTCTGCTTTATATGATTATCAATCAAATAAAAAGTTATTCTATGTACCAATCCTTACATCTCCTACTACCGGTGGGGTGACAGCTAGTTTTGGTATGTTGGGGGATATCATTATTGCTGAACCCAATGCCTACATTGCCTTTGCGGGTAAAAGAGTAATTGAACAAACACTGAATAAAACAGTACCCGACGGTTCACAAGCGGCTGAGTATTTATTCCAGAAGGGCTTATTCGATCTAATCGTACCACGTAATCCTTTAAAAAGCGTTCTGAGCGAGTTATTTCAACTCCACACTTTCTTTCCTTTGAATCAAAATTAAAACATTAAGTTCAATTTTTTTGAGCAAACAAATAATTAGTTTATCGGAATCCAAGTCAAAATTAGACGAATGGGGTTTTCTTTGTTGACATAAGATCTAATTGTATAAAGAATCAAAAGTCACAGAAAATCGAAAATCCGCCCCCTTTTCTATATTCCTTTTTCTATATTCCTTATTATTGATTTGATCAAGAAGCCTCTATTAACAAGATAAAAGATGAAATTCTTATAATTAGGCAAAAAAATATCTTCTTCTCGTCATATATAATTAAACTCTAGAAAATATAGAATTTTTTATCTTTCTATATCTTACGATAATCCTATTTTGACTAAGAATCCCTACTGGATGGGATTCTAACAAACCCCTCAATTCAATATAAATAGAATATAAGTAGAATCTAATTCATTTTTATTCATTTTTAAGAAACTTTTTGCTTAATAAATGAAATTCGAAGACAAGAGCAAAAAATGAATAAAATAAGATATCATCCATATCCTTTCAAATCCTTCATGTAGAAAGTACATTGATATACTCACTTAGATAGATACTTATATCTATAGATATTAAGTAATAATAATTTCAATTTAGAATTATCAAATTATAATAAGTAAGATATCCTTATATATAATAAGATATATATTATATTATAAATTCTAAATAATAATAACAGGTACAAATAGTAAATCGAGGTACCCATTCTATGACAACTCTTAACTTTCCCTCTGTTTTGGTCCCTTTAGTAGGCCTAGTATTTCCGGCAATCGCAATGGCTTCTTTATTTCTTCATGTTCAAAAAAACAAGATTGTTTAGAGCCGATGGCACAAAATCTCATCTCTTTTTTTTTTTTTTTCAATTGACGTTTGTATCATAACACAGATATCCATTTAGCAAAATATGGTATAAATATGGTATAAGCGGCTTCCGCCGAAAAATTCTTATGTCTCCAGAAAATGCTATGTTCTAGCTATTTTCAAATAGAACCGAATCGGCGGATGGCTGAACTGTAACGTTGGTCTATCTATATGTATGTGGCTATCTTTAGTGAGATAATAAGAAGGGTATGTTATTAGTTTAGATCTAATCAATTTAATGAATTACTCCTAAAGGTTCACATCAAACTAGTGCTAGTTGATGCGAGTTACTTCGGAAACAAACGGACTAAAGTCAAATTCATTTGGGGTATTCTCTCAATTCCAAAAAAGCAACGGGATCAAGTATGAGTTGTCGATCAGAACATATATGGATAGAACCTATAAAGGGGGCTCGAAAAACAAGTAATTTCTGCTGGGCTATTATCCTTTTTTTAGGTTCATTAGGATTCTTGTTGGTTGGAACCTCGAGTTATCTTGGTAGAAATTTGATATCTTTATTTCCGTCTCAGGAAATCGTTTTTTTTCCACAAGGAATTGTGATGTCTTTCTATGGGATCGCGGGTCTTTTTATTAGCTCCTATTTGTGGTGCACAATTTCGTGGAATGTAGGTAGTGGTTATGATCGATTTGATATAAAAGACGGAATAGTGTGTATCTTTCGTTGGGGATTTCCTGGAAAAAATCGTCGGGTCTTTCTCCGATTTCTTATAAAAGATATTCAATCCGTCAGAATAGAAGTTAAAGAGGGTATTTATGCTCGGCGTGTCCTTTATATGGATATCAGAGGCCAGGGAGCCATTCCATTGACTCGTACTGATGAGAATTTTACTCCGCGGGAAATGGAACAAAAAGCTGCTGAATTGGCCTATTTCTTGCGTGTACCAATTGAAGTATTTTAAGAAATGAGCCGATAAATGAATGCTTTCAGCAGGAGGGCAAAAACGCAAGAATCCTCTTTTTCTAGAACATAACTTAATTGAGGTTTCTTCAGAACATTCATTCGAGTCAAAGCAGACATATATGGAACAAGTATAAAAAAACTCTTTTGGGGATCTTTTATATGTATCGAAATATCCACAACTCAATAAAAAAATAATAATAAACAAATCGAAATATCTCATAATCAACCATTTCGAAATAAGGAATCCCCCCTTTTTCATTGTTGGAATTGAGACTTTAGATTCAGATAGAGCATATCTTGTCATTTTTTCGACGCTTCTTTTTGTGCTCCTTAATGACCAAAAAATTGGATCTCTTATAATGATAACTAGCCAATTTCTGTCGTTTTTTGCCACTCATTTTTCACAATATTTTTCAGAAAATTCCCTCAATTATTCTATCCCTGACTATTCATAGTAAGTTAAAATTTTTCGAAATATTAGAGAGTTTTATATAATGATAGAAAAGGAGTTCTTTCGTATCAAAATCTGAATAATATTCATATTCATTATTTAAAGTGGTTTTCGGAGCATTCATCGAAAGGAGATATGTGCTTCAAATTTGACTATAGGGAAACAATATTTTTTGATTATTTATTCATTCGAATTTTTCGTCTATTTTTGTATTTTTTTCTAGATTCAAGGCCTAATTCAAGGCCTAACTACGAAATCACAAATAAAAAATAGTGAATAGATTCATAGGTTCGATAACTTGTAATAGAATTGATGCGTGAGAGAAATAAGAAATATTAGATTACATAGAGTTGACGAATGAGATGGGTTCATTAACAATTCACAGATGAAAAAATGGCAAAAAAGAAAGCATTCACTCCTCTTTTATATCTTGTATCTATCGTATTTTTGCCCTGGTGGATTTCTCTCTTATTTCAAAAAAGTCTGGAATCGTGGGTTACTAATTGGTGGAATACTAGGCAATCCGAAACTTTTTTGAATGATATTGAAGAAAAGAGTATTCTAGAAAAATTCATAGAATTAGAGGAACTCCTCTTCTTAGAGGAAATGATCAAGGAATACTCGGAGACACATCTACAAAACCTTCGTATAGGAATTCACAAAGAAACAATCCAATTAATCAAGATACAAAACGAGGGTCGTATTCATACGATTTTGCACTTCTCGACAAATATAATCTGTTTCATTATTCTAAGTGGTTATTCTATTTTGGGTAATAAAGAACTTGTTATTCTTAACTCTTGGGCCCAGGAATTCCTATATAACTTAAGTGACACAATAAAAGCTTTTTCTCTTCTTTTATTAACTGATTTATGTATCGGATTTCATTCGCCCCATGGTTGGGAATTGATGATTGGCTTTGTCTACAAGGATTTTGGATTTGTTCATAATGATCAAATTATATCTGGCCTTGTTTCCACTTTTCCAGTCATTCTAGATACAATTTTAAAATATTGGATTTTCCGTTATTTAAATCGTGTATCTCCGTCACTTGTAGTGATTTATCATTCAATGAATGACTGAAAAATGATCTACCTAATCCAATTATAATGTTTCTTACTTTGCAGTTGTACCATTGAAAATCCCTTTCTATTTCTACCCATCCCGGAGATTCATCCTATATTCCTATAGATTAATCGAGTCAAATTATTCCAGTAAATAACAGAATCGTGGATAGGAAACTCCATTAGTGACCTACCCCAATTTATTGTAGAAATTTTCGGGATCAATGATTGGACCATGCAAACTAGAAATACTTTTTCTTGGATAAAGGAACAGATTACTCGATCTATTTCCGCATCGCTCATGATATATATAATAACTCGTACATCCATTTCAAATGCATATCCCATTTTTGCACAGCAGGGTTATGAAAATCCACGAGAAGCGACTGGGCGTATTGTATGCGCCAATTGCCATTTAGCTAATAAACCAGTGGATATTGAGGTTCCGCAAGCGGTACTTCCCGATACTGTATTTGAAGCAGTTGTTCGAATTCCTTATGATACGCAACTGAAACAAGTTCTTGCTAATGGTAAAAAGGGAGGTTTGAATGTGGGGGCTGTTCTTATTTTACCAGAGGGTTTTGAATTAGCCCCTCCCGATCGTATTTCCCCCGAGATAAAAGAAAAGATGGGTAATTTGTCTTTTCAGAGCTATCGCCCCAATCAAAAAAATATTCTTGTCATAGGCCCTGTTCCTGGTCAGAAATATAGTGAAATCACCTTTCCTATTCTTTCCCCGGACCCCGCTACTAAGAAAGACATTCACTTCTTAAAATATCCTATATACGTAGGTGGAAACAGGGGAAGGGGCCAGATTTATCCTGACGGGAGCAAAAGTAACAATACAGTTTATAATGCTACAGCATCAGGTATAGTAAGCAAAATCCTACGAAAAGAAAAGGGGGGATACGAAATAACCATAGCGGATGCGTCGGATGGACGTCAAGTGGTTGATATTATCCCTCCGGGGCCAGAACTTCTTGTTTCAGAAGGCGAATCTATCAAATTGGATCAACCGTTGACAAGTAATCCTAATGTAGGCGGATTTGGTCAGGGAGATGCAGAAATAGTACTTCAAGATCCATTACGTGTACAAGGCCTTTTGTTCTTCTTCGCAGCTGTTATTTTGGCACAAATATTTTTGGTTCTTAAAAA